CTCTTCGCTGAAAAAAAAAAAGAATCGGATTGTAGGTGAGATAATTTGTGAAACTGTATATTAAATGATACATTAAGTCTAGAATTCGAATATATAATAATTTCAATTTCGAATAAAAAAAAAGAAAAGAAAGCGGGTAGCGGGAATCGAACCCGCATCGTTAGCTTGGAAGGCTAGGGGTTATAGTCGACGTCGATTCAGCATTTTGAACGTCTCTAATTCAAAACCGAACATGAAACTTTGGTTTCATTCGGCTCCTTTATGGATATGGATGTGAACAAAATTACAAAAAAAAAATTCTACCCATAACATCTATGTCAACTTTTGTCTGACTACTAATTGCTTTCTAGATGATCCCTCTAGAAGAGAGTAATTCTAACAATCTTTCTAGTTACTTCGTTCTCTATTTTTATTTGAGACGGTCCTGAGGAAAGGGATTTTGTTTCCACCGAGCTAAAAAAACAGGTCGATGTCTCTAGTAAACCAGAGTCATGATTTAATAGCTATTTTGATTCAATTTTTTATTTGTAAAGAAAACATTGAAGATTTAGTTACGATTAGAAACCTACTTTCTCTCTTCATCCATGGATCCTTTACTCATACTGATTCAATTGGAAGTATTAATCCAATTCCAATATTATGTTTCGTAATTTCATAATCCAATTTCTCACTTTCTAAGTGATCCTTGGATACAAATCACGAGAATGTATATTTTTTCTCGAATCCGTGATTGAGAGGTAAAGGATTAAATCCTTTTATTTTTGCAAATAAAGTTTTTGGTCGGAATACGAATCAAACCGAAAAAAAGACCCTTTAACTATCAAAGGGTTAAAAAAACGAATCACACTTTTACCACTAAACTATACCCGCTACAATTCGATTATTGTATACAACTGGACCTTTTGTCGAACCGGAAAATGGGGTATAAGGTATAATAAGACGGGATCATTAAAAAATCATAAAATTTAGAGTATTGCCCCTCCCTTTTTTTCGCTTTCGCGGATGGAAATAGTCCTTGTTTATATAATAAAGTTTATATAATAGTAAGAATAATAAGGATTTTTGTTTTCAAATCAGATAAATGAAAAATCATAATTATTTTTATATAATTAGTTGGAACAAGAACAAAAAGAGGCCCGGCTGGGTACTGACCAGGCCAGGCCGTGTCAATAAGAAGAAGAAGGGTCTTTCGAACAAAATACGAAGGGGTCGCTTTTTGTTTTCTTTATACTGTTGGCACTTTTGAGCCCTTTATTTCTTTATTTATATTTATCGAAAATAAATTACTGATAAAAAAAAAATTGTACATAATAATAGAGAAAGAAATACTACTTATTTTCTTGTTATGTATAATCTACCCCAATTTGCAATTAGGAGAGATGGCTGAGTGGACTAAAGCGGCGGATTGCTAATCCGTTGTACGAGTTATTCGTACCGAGGGTTCGAATCCCTCTCTTTCCGCCTCCCTTGACGGCTTTATTTATTTTTATTTTTTAAATTTGGCAAACCCTTTGCTTTGTTTTTATCTAAACAAAAAATCCGAAAAACCCTTATTCTTCGCGCCCAGGATTACGTCCAGGATCGTTAGATAGGAATCCAAAGATGAAGAGAGAAACAAAAAATATCACTACTGTGTAAACGAAGAGTTTGAGAGTAAGCATTACACAATCTCCAAGATAATTAAAAAAAAAAGAGAATAGATCCTCCATTTTCTACCACATATCCTATTTGGATATCAAGAACCTTGTTTCTTTCTAGAAAAAATCACGAACTTTCGAGGAAATATAGGAAATTTGTAAGAAATTATTCAATTTAAATAATTTCTATTTTAGATTAAGGATCTTATCGAAAACTTACAGCAGCTTGCCAAACAAAAGCTAAGAGAAAAAAGAACACGGGTATGACTGGCATAACATCTACGATTGGGTTCAAAAAAGCGTAGGCCTCGGGCAATTTTCCGAAGAAAAAACTACTTGAATAAAAGGCAGAATTAAGACAGATACAGATCAAACTAAAGATATTAAGCATAACAGACATTTTGTTCTTGGAGATAATTGCATTTTGATTGAGTTATTGATATGATATAAGGAAAGGGGGGAAAATTTAGGTAGACAAAAAATCCTTCTTTTCTTTTGAACTCAACCCAATCAAAAACCCTCCAATTCTCAAAAGAGAATAGAGGAAATCATACTTTCATACAATATCTTAATTGAATTTTATCTAATGATCAATAAATTTAGTTTAATTCTATATTAAAAAAAATCCTAGTACTAATCTAAATATCTATAGAATAAATTAGATTGGGGTTGACAAATAACAATTACTATAATAAATTTTTTTTATTAGTAAATACTGCTATTTTTTACTAATTCCACTTTACTACCTAATTACTACCTAATTCTACTTTAATTACTATGGTTACGCTAGTAGTATGGTTACCTTACTACTAGTGTTTAGTAGTTTCGAAAGAACAGAAATCTAAACTAAATGGGGCGTGGCC